ATATATTAATATATATATATATATATATATTCTTAATTAATTAACTTAGGCATAAAAACATGCTTTTTTAAAGACAACCAAAATTTAACTTATGTAATCTTATAAATTTTAAATTTAAGCTCTTTTCTTCCTTAAACCCTAATTAATATAGATATTTCGTGAGACAGGGACAAAGAACATTGAAACCCTTATATTTTTAACCAAATCCCAAAACAAAATCTCCGTGTCGGGAGTTTTTCGCATCATTAAAATCTTTCTTTAATTTGGGGTCACACTTAAGTTATTTTAGTTTAAAAAAAACATTGAATTGTGGTTTCAAAAATGCTTTCTTAGCTAATAACCATGGCACCTTTCCGAGCATCTATAATAATACTCCTCCTTTCTTCTTTAGCCCTACCTTCTAGGTTATTTCTTTTTTCATCTTCCTTATCCATTCTCTTATCTTGACACATAATATCAATCTCCTCTACTCACATTTCTTTCTCCTTAATTTTAGATCCACAAGGTCTCTTATTTATATCCGTTATTTTATTTATTTCAGGAAATGTCCTAATATTTTCTAAATCTTACATAAAAGGAGACCCTAATATTTCCCGATTCACCCATTTAACCCTTCTATTTGTTCTTAGAATAAACATATTAGTCCTATTCCCACACCTCATAATTCTTCTTCTAGGATGGGACGGCTTAGGAATTACATCCTTCTTATTAATTATCTATTACCAAAATCCTAAATCCCTCGCGGCCGGAATATTTACCGCTCTTACAAACCGAATTGGAGACGTATTAATTTTAATTAGAATTGCTTGACTATTACATAATGGAAACTGAATCATTATTAATATTTGAACAAACGAAATATCTTCCTTTATTATTATATCCTTAACTATTGCCGGAATAACAAAAAGAGCCCAAATTCCGTTTTCTAGTTGACTTCCAGCTGCTATAGAAGCCCCGACACCAGTGTCTGCTTTAGTACATTCTTCCACCCTAGTAACAGGAGGAATTTTCCTCCTAATTCGATTTTTTCCCTTTCTAAATCAACTTCATCTTTTCAATCTATTTCTAATAATTATAGCCTCTCTAACTATACTTATAGCCGGCCTATCAGCCATAAACGAAATAGACATAAAAAAAGTAATTGCCCTCTCAACATTAAGTCAATTAGGACTAATAATAATAAGCCTTGCCTTAGGGGTGCCCACTCTTACTCTATTTCATCTCCTAACTCACGCATTATTCAAAGCTCTCCTATTTATAACCGCCGGCAGAATTATTTTATATGCCTCTCATAACCAAGATCTTCGACTAATAGGACTTTCTGCTCCCTCAATCCCCATAACTTCTGCCTCAATATTAATTGCCAACATAGCTTTATTTGGGGCCCCTTTCCTTGCTGGCTTCTATTCTAAAGATCTAATTTTAGAAGAAATCCTATTTAATCAATCCAACTCTCTTATTTATATTATTGCTTTTTTTGCAACGGGCCTTACCGCCGGATATTCTCTCCGAATAATAATAATAATTTTATGATCTCCAAAACATGCTATTCCCTGCTCTAATCTTACTGATAAAGACTTTCCTATTATCACCCCTATATTTATAATGACTTTAGCAGCAATTCTAGGAGGAAGAGCCTTAAACTGAACACTAATTTCCCCCTGCCAACCCATATTAATTCCAACCCCCCTAAAAACCCTGACCCCTATAGTTACCTTACTAGGTCTAATTACAGCTTGAGTCTTTTCAAACCCAAAAATAACCCCTATATTTATTAAAACTCCCCTTCTCCTTCACTCCTCTTCATCAATATGATTTCTAACAAACCTCTCTACACAAAATATAATTTCCATCCCATTAGTCTCTTCTCATCTACTCACTCTACTAGGAGAAAACGGATGAATAGAAATTTCATCCAGCCAAGGTTCTAAATCAACCCTTTCCTCTATTTCTTCTAAAATTCAATTAAGACAATCTAAAATAATAAATAAACTTCTTTTCATAAGAATATTTACTATCCTTCCTATAATAGTAATCCTACTCTGCCTTGGTAGCTTAAATTTAAAGCAAAGCATTGAAGCTGCTTAGATGATCCTTATCCCAAAGCAATATAAATAGTATAATCTTATTACATAAGTTTTTCATACTTAAAATACAGTCTTGATTGTTTTATATAACCCCTTTAAAACAGAGGGTAATTTAAATAAAAATTCTGCCTTTGGGAGGCAGCTATCCAATCTTTGGCTCTCTGAAAGCTATAGAAGCCAAAACATAGGCATTGGTCTTGTAAACCAAAAGATGAAGTTTTTCCTATAGCTATGACCATTCACCTAATATTTCCTATCCTTGTTTCCTCCTCCCTAATAACATTCGTTTTACAACGTCGTCATCTTCTAATAGCCTTACTAGCCCTCGAAAGAACTACACTTATAACTATAATCTTTGCCGCTACTATTTATGGAGCTCCCTCACAATTTAATATTATTATCATCTTAGTAATTATAACCTTAGCTGCATGTGAAGCTAGTCTAGGACTAGCTTTAATAGTAATTATAACTCGTTCTTACGGCTCTGATACCGTGAAACTCCTTACAATCAATAAATGCTAATACTTATTATACCTCTACTTTCCTTGCCCTTACTCTCGAACCCATGATTTATTTCCTCTTCATTCATCTTAATAATTATTCCTTGAGCCCTAATCTCATTTACTAACCCTTATCCTTGAACCCTCACATTAAGATCCTTATTCTCTATTGATCTAATAAGCTCATCTTTAATTATCCTGACCCTTTGAATTACAAGATTAATAACTTTAGCCAGCTATAAAATCAAGTTTACCAATAATCTTCCTAACAGTTTTATTATTAGAAGCCTAACTCTCAGAGTCTTTTTAATTCTAACATTCTCTTCAAGAAACCTTTTCCTTTTCTACGTATTCTTTGAAAGATCCTTAATTCCAATTCTAATCCTAATTCTAACCTGAGGTTATCAACCAGAACGTCTTCAAGCAAGAATATATTTGATGATATATACATTAACAGCCTCCCTCCCCATATTAGTAATAATTTTTCTTATGTTCTTAAAAAACAATCATCTCTCATTCATTCTTTTCTCTTGATCTACTCCCTTTCCATCTATAATAAATAGCTGATGACTTATTTTAATTCTTGCCTTTTTAGTTAAAATACCTATATTTTCTCTTCATTTATGACTTCCAAAAGCTCATGTAGAAGCCCCTGTAGCAGGCTCAATAATCCTAGCAGGAGTTCTCTTAAAACTAGGAACCTACGGCCTAATACGTATATCCTTAATTTTTACTCAAGTAAATAAACAATTTTCCTCCGTTATTACCCCTTTAGCACTATGAGGTGCCGTAATTACTAGATTAATTTGTATTCGCCAAACAGATTTAAAATCTTTAATTGCTTACTCCTCGATTGGCCATATAGGAATCTTACTAGCAGGAATCCTAAGCTCCACCGAATGAGGATGACAAGGAGCCCTAGCCATAATAATTGCTCACGGACTATCCTCATCAGCTCTCTTCCTCCTCGCAAATACCACTTATGAATTAACTCATACTCGAAGAATCTTTTTAACTAAAGGAATAATTATTATTTTTCCTACCCTCACCTTATGGTGATTTATTGCCACAGCCGCAAATATAGCTGCGCCTCCCTCAATTAATCTTCTAAGAGAAATTCTTCTAATTACAGCAACCCTATCCCAAGCCTCCCTCCTAGCAATCTTCCTAACAATCCTAAGATTTTTAACCGCTGCCTATTCTCTATTCCTATTTGCCTCTACTCAACATGGAGCCACTTCCCCTTCATCTATCTCATTACCTCCTCTTAACTCCTCATTTTTCTTAAACTCAAGTCTTCACTTAATCCCAATTTTTCTTCTAATCTTAAAACCAGAAATAATTTGTAATTGACTTTAACCTTATAGTTGAATAACAACATTAAATTGCAGCTTTAAAAGTGTAGCCATACTAAGGTTTAGTAGAATAAGCTAATTTAAGCTATTGGGTTCATACCCCAAACATGAGGATTTCTCTTCTACTATCCAGTTTGATTCTGGCTTAAAAATTAGCTTTTTCTGAAAAAAACACATGCAAATCTCTTAATCCCGTGAAAAACCATCTTTAATTTAAAAATTTAAAATTTCTCAACTTAAACCATGGTAAAGGATCAATTCCTCAATAATAATACCCTAAAGCAACCTCACGCCTGCAGTGAACAATTCTATAATGTCTAGAAATAGAGCTATGGTCACAGAAACCTAGAGTTGGTGAAACCCGTGCCAGCTACCGCGGTTAAACGACAGACTCAAGCTAATTATATCGGAAACTATGAATGTTAGATAAAAACAAATTCGAAAGAAGTCTAATTCTACCAATTTTCTCACAACCAACTATATCTTCTCTATTACTCATGAAAGCCTAAATAAAAACAAGGATTAGATACCCTTTTATTCTAGGCCTAAAATTATCCAGGGTACTACAAACACAGGTTTAAAACCCAAAGAACTTGGCGGTACCTAAACCCAATCAGGGGAACCTGTCCTTTAAATCGACAATCCACGTAAATTTTACCTCCTCTAGAACATTCAGCCTGTATACTGCCGTCGCCAGCCCACCATAAAAATGTTAGTGAGCTAAAAGATTTTATATCCCTACGTCAGGTCAAAGTGCAGCCTATGAGAAGGAAGAGATGGGTTACAACTTGTATTATAAATATGAATTACTAATGAAAATAAATATAAAAGTGGACTTGAAAGTAATTAAAAATAACTTACTTTAATGAATATGGCAACCTAAGGTGTGCACACATCGCCCGTCACTCTCGCCGAAAGGGGAGATAAGTCGTAACATAGCAGGTGTAATGGAAATTGTACCTTACAAAATACAGCATCTAAAGAATGCCTTTCACTTACACTGAAAAGAGAGTCTATAAACTTATTTTGAAACATCTCATATATCTAAATTCCTCCTATTCTATAAATAAAAATCTATCCAAAACCATATAATCCCAACTTCCCATTATCTAAGTACTGCAAAGGAAAAATCAAAATTATTTTAAAGTAAAATTCAAAACCTGTACCTTGTGCATCATGGCTTAGCAAGTCTATCCTAAACCTAGTCACCCCCGAAATCTTTACGAGCTGATAAAAATTTGTATCAGAACCCACTACCGCATGTTTCATAATGCCTAGAAAAATTTTATCAGAGGCTACATACCTACCGCGTAAGACTATAGCTGGTTTTCCAAAAAATTCACATTAGTGAAACAAGAACAAATCTTTGATAAGTAATAAAGGAAAAGCTCTATTACCCTAGCTAGTATAACATTATACTCCCAAAAGTAGGCTTAGAAACTGCCAACTTTCAAATAACGTTATAGTATAAATACAAAATATACTAAATCCTATATATCCTGCTAACAAATATTGGAAATCCTCTACCAACCATTTTAATCCTAAAATCTGCTAAGATTAGTATTTATTACCTCCAAAATATTTTTTAAATTCTCCTCACCTATAAAAAAACTTCTTTATTGTAAGGAACTCGGCAAATACAAGCTCCGACTGTTTAACAAAAACATTGCCTCTCGACTCAACAATGAGAGGTTCATCCTGCCCAATGACAACATAGTTCAATGGCCGCGGTACCCTGACCGTGCAAAGGTAGCATAATCACTTGCCCCTTAATTAGGGGCTGGCATGAAAGGACACACGAAAGCTTCCCTGTCTCACAATAACAAATAAAAATTAATCTTCAAGTGAAAAAGCTTGAATCAAACTGCAGGACAAGAAGACCCCGTTGAGCTTTATTCTCTATAGACTAAATTAAATATTAAATATATCATAAACCTAAAAAGAATTTAGTTGGGGTGACTAAGGAACACCAAAAACTTCCTTTTATTAATTAGGATCATTCTCCATACAAATTGACCCATTACACATGATCAAAAAAATAAGCTACCACAGGGATAACAGGCTAATCTTTCTCAAGAGCCCAAATTGTCAGAAAGGATTGGCACCTCGATGTTGGCTTAGGGGCCCCTAATGGTGCAGAAGCCATAAATGGTAGGTTTGTTCAACCTTTAAAACCCTACATGAGCTGAGTTCAGACCGGCGTAAGCCAGGTTAGTTTCTATCCTCATTCTCAATCCCTACATAATAGTACGAAAGGACCTTACTGTAGTAAAATTTTTAAAAACCATGAAAACAACTAATTAAACTTTAAATTAAACCTAAAAGACAAAATTCAAAATAAGTTGGCAGAATAGTGCATTTGACTTAGGATCAAAATATAGAACTTACATTCTACTTATTATCTTATGTTACCCTAGTTTAACTTAGAACATTTGGTTTGCATCTAAAAAGTGGAGCCTCTCCGAGTGACAGGATTATTGTTTCGGAAACAATTGATTTTGAAAGTCAATAATAAAAGTTCAACTCCTTTATAATCCTATCTAAAGTGGCAGAAAAATGCGTTAGGTTTAAGCCCTAATAATGAGGTACCCCTCCTTAGATAATGCATCTTCTTATTTGTATTCTAATCAACTACCTAATAGTCTTAATAGCCATAGCCTTTTTTACTCTTCTAGAGCGAAAAGTTCTAGGTTATATTCAAATCCGTAAAGGCCCAAATAAAGTTAGTCTAATAGGTCTCCCACAACCCTTTGCTGACGCAATCAAACTCTTTACAAAAGAACTTTCTCTTCCTACTTCCTCAAATCTTTACCCATTTATTTATAGTCCTATTATAGGATTAAGATTAGCCCTTCTTTTTTGATCCTTATACCCTTACTCTTCTCCCATATATTTTCCTATATATGGGGCCCTTCTATTTCTATGTATTTCAAGATTAAATGTTTATGCAACTCTATCAGCCGGCTGATCTTCCAACTCAAAATATGCCCTACTCGGGGCAATCCGAAGAATTGCCCAAACCATTTCATATGAAGTAAGAATAGCTCTCACTTTACTTAGAGCCTTAATTATTCTTTTATCCTTCAACTTAATTCTAATAACCTCCTCTCAATGATCCTGAGTAGCCTTAATATTTCCTCCTTTATTCATGATTTGATTTATTACATCCTTAGCAGAAACAAACCGAACTCCCTTCGACCTATCCGAAGGAGAATCAGAATTAGTTTCAGGCTTCAATGTAGAATTTAGAGCAGGAAGCTTTGCTCTCATCTTTATAGCAGAATATACCAATATCTTAACCATAAGCTTATTTACTTCTATTTTCTTCTTTGGAATAATTCCCATATCAATATTCACAGACATTCCCCTTATTCTCAAAACCATATTTTTTGCTTTCCTATTCATCTGAGTTCGCGGAACTCTACCCCGAATACGCTACGACAAACTAATAAATTTAGCCTGAAAAAGCTTTCTCCCCTTATCCTTATCCATCATAATCCTTTCAACCTCAATAATAATTTTAATCTAGATACTGCGCCGGGAAAGAACGGATAACTCTGATGATGTTAATCACGAGAGCTAGCCTCTCCAATATCAACCACTAGAGAGCTATCTAGCGTTGGCCTTTTAACCCAAAGAAAATATTCTCTTATTTCTAGTGAATGATAACAAGCCTATATCCATTAATCTTAGCCATAAGACTACCTCCAATAGTATTTCTCCTAGCCTGACTTTTAAGAAACCGACAAACTCCATCAATAAATAAGCTCTCCCCTTACGAATGTGGGTTTGATCCTAAAAATAATGCTCGTCTGCCTTTCTCTCTACGATTTTTTCTACTCGCCGTATTATTTCTAGTATTCGATATCGAAATTGTTCTATTAATGCCCCTTCCTTTATCTATTATTCTTAATCCAATTCCCTCCCTTCTAGCAGGAATAATTTCTCTTGCCATCTTAATTCTAGGACTCATTCATGAATGAAATGAAGGCTCTTTAGACTGATCCTCTTAACAAAATATGTCGGGGACAATATATGACTTCTAATCATGTCTTGAGCCGTTCAATTCAGCTCATATTTTTATGACAGCTTTCGCCCCCGCTACTCCTCTCTTCATTTCTACACTAATTCTAAGAACTTTTCTATCTATTTCTGCCTCACATTGACTCTTACTATGATTAGGACTTGAACTTAACTTACTAAGATTTATTCCTTTCATTATAACATCTAAATCTCTTCAAGAAACAGAAGGAGCAATTAAATACTTCATAGCCCAAGCATTAGGTTCAGCCCTAATCCTCTTAGGGGCTTTAATATTATTCAACCCTCATCTCTCACCAGAACTCAGAATAATTCCCATCATTCTAGGAGCAATAAATAAACTAGGTTTAGCCCCATGTCACTTCTGATTCCCAACCGTCATAGCATCCATCTCCTGATTATCCTGTCTTACTCTCGCTACATGACAAAAAATTATTCCTTTAATAATCTTAATTTCCCTTCCAATAAACCAGTCATTTTTATTTCTAATTTTAGCGGGAGCCCTCAGAAGCCTAATCGGGGGAATTGGAGGAATAAATCAGACATCCCTCCGACCTCTTTTAGCTTACTCCTCAATTGGACATCTAGGATGAATAATCTGCACCAGAACTGTCTCCTCCTCAACAGCAACTATCTACTTCATTTCCTACATTCTAATTGTTACCCCAATCATAACTTTACTTATAACCAAAAATATTTTCTCAAACATTCAACTATTCAGTCTCGCTAAATCCAAACTCTCCTTTCAATTATCCGCTGCAATTCTATTTATATCTTTAGGAGGCTTGCCCCCTCTATTTGGCTTTTTTCCAAAGTGAATAGCCATTCAATCCATGACATCAAGAGAAATACTTTTTCTCCCATTAATTCTAATTTTTGGAGCACTAATAAATCTATACTTCTATTTAAATTTATCCTTTCCTATAATTATTAGCTTCCTAACCCCATCTCTAATAAAAAAAAAAAGGAAAATTCCGATTATGGCTTTATTCTCTTTGGGTTTAGGAATCTGCCCCCTCTCATTATTTTTAATCTATGCGTTGACTATATTCAACTAATCACAAAGACATTGGAACTTTATACTTTCTAGTAGGAATCTGAACAGGCCTAGTAGCCACTAGAATAAGACTATTAATTCGAGCTGAACTTGGTCAGCCTGGAACACTCTTAGGAGACGACCAAATTTACAATTGCCTTATTACAGCTCATGGGCTTCTAATAATATTCTTTGTAGTTCTCCCTATTCTAATAGGAGGATTTGGAAATTGACTAGTTCCTTTAATACTTGGGGCCCCTGATATAGCTTTCCCACGAATCAATAATCTAGGATTTTGACTAATCCCCCCCGCAGTAATCTTACTAGTAATATCTGCTTTTATTGAAAAAGGTGCCGGAACAGGATGAACTGTTTATCCTCCCTTAGCATCCAATATCGCTCATGCAGGACCATGCATTGACTTAGCCATTTTTGCTCTACACCTTTCAGGTGTATCCTCAATTTTGGCCTCAATTAATTTTATTACAACTGTGATAAACATACGATATAAAGGATTACGTCTAGAACGAGTTCCTTTATTTGTATGAAGAGTTAAATTAACCGCAGTTCTTCTTCTTCTTTCAATTCCAGTTCTTGCAGGAGGACTTACCATATTACTTACAGACCGAAACTTAAATACATCCTTCTTTGACCCGGCGGGGGGAGGGGACCCAGTTCTATATCAACATTTATTCTGGTTCTTTGGCCACCCAGAAGTATACATCTTAGTACTTCCAGGCTTTGGTTTAATTTCTCACCTAGTAGCTCACCATTCTGCTAAACTTGAACCATTCGGATCACTAGGAATAATTTATGCCATAATAGGAATTGGACTAATTGGATTCCTAGTATGAGCCCACCATATATTTACCATTGGAATAGATGTAGATACTCGAGCATACTTCACTGCCGCCACTATAATTATTGCTGTTCCTACAGGAATTAAAGTATTCAGATGACTAGCCACAATTCACGGTTCAAAAATTAAATATGACACCCCTATACTATGAGTCTTAGGATTTATTTTCTTATTTACAGTAGGTGGCCTAACAGGAATTGTAGTAGGAAATTGCTCTCTAGACATTATAATACACGACACTTATTATGTAGTAGCTCATTTTCATTATGTACTAAGACTTGGAGCTGTATTTGCCATTTTTGGAGGACTTACTCATTACTTCCCTCTATTTACAGGAGTAACTCTTCACTCTCGATGATCAAAATCTCATTTCTTTATGATATTTACAGGAGTAAACCTAACCTTCTTTCCTCAACACTTCCTTGGCCTAAGAGGAATGCCTCGTCGATATTCAGATTATCCAGATGTATATACAACATGAAATGTTCTTTCATCAATTGGAGCTTTCATTTCATTCTTTTCACTTCTCTTCTTTATTTTCCTAATATGAGAAGCTCTAGCCTCTCAGCGGGGAGTTTTAGCATCCCCCCATATACCTACCGCTCTAGAATGACAAGAAACCCTTCCTCTAGATTATCATCTATTTCAAGAAACCGGCTTAATTACCTCTCCCTCATTCTCAGCATCCTCTCTATATAAGTAGAAGCCATTTTTGGCATTTAACTGTTAATTAAAAGCTAGTCTAACCGACCTACTTAGATGGCCCACTGAGGACAATTAATATTTCAAGACGCTGCCTCACCTGTTATAATTCAACTAGTAGCTCTTCATGACCACGCTCTTACTATTATAATTATGGTAATCTCACTAGTACTATATATATTATACAGAATTCTAACCAACAAATTTACTTGCCGAACATTATTGGAAGCCCAAGAAATTGAAACCATCTGAACAGTCCTTCCCGCCACTATTCTGGTAGTTCTTGCTCTTCCATCTTTACGCTTACTTTACCTTATAGATGAGATTTCTCAGCCCACTCTTACAGTAAAAACTATTGGTCACCAATGATACTGAAGATATGAATATTCAGATTTTCTAAATCTAGAATTTGACTCCTATATACTCCCCACTGAAGAACTTCAAGACGGAGAATTTCGACTTCTTGAAGTAGATCACCGAATAGTAATTCCTATACAAACTGAAGTCCGCCTTTTAGTAACTGCAGCAGATGTAATTCATTCATGATGTGTTCCTAGATTAGGAATTAAATTAGATGGCATTCCTGGCCGCCTAAACCAAACAACCCTCTCTATTAATCGTCCTGGAATTTTCTATGGGCAATGTTCAGAAATATGCGGAGCTAATCACTCATTTATACCTATCGCCTTAGAAGTCATTGATCACCCCTCTTTTACTCAATGAGTAATAACATTTAGAGAATAGAATTCTAGTTAAATATATAATATAGGACTGTCAGCCCTAAGTTACTAAATAAGTGAATTCTGCATGCCTCACTTAGCCCCTTTAAATTGACTTTTCCTTCCTTTATTCTTTTTTTTTTCTCTCCTTCTTTTAATATCAGTTACCTGATGAACCCAATTAATTTTAGTCCCTAAACTTAAATCTAAACAAAACCACTCTATATCGCCCTGAAAATGAAACTAAAAAGATGGCCGAATTATAGGCAGAAGACTGTAACCCTTCCCATGGATTTTTCCTCTTTTTACTTTTTCAGTATAAATTTGTACAACTGCCTTCCAAGCAGTAAGTTTGATATTCAAAAAAAGTAATGATCCGCCAACCTTTTCATGTATTAGAATATAGACCATGACCATTCCTAGTTGCCGTTGGAGTACTAGCAATTACTTGCGGTGCAGCAGCGTGATTTCACAATCACGGAGCTCTCTGCCTAATTATTGGACTAACCTTGACCACTTTAACTTCAATTATTTGATGACGAGATGTAATCCGAGAAGGAACCTATTTAGGATTCCATAGTTCAGTTGTCTCTAGAGGACTTCGATGAGCAATAATTCAATTTATTCTTTCTGAAGTTCTATTCTTTGCAGCATTTTTCTGAGGGTTCTTCCACAGAAGTCTCGCCCCGACACCAGAAATCGGATGCACTTGACCCCCTACTGGAATTGACCCTATTAATCCTTTTTCTATTCCTCTTCTTAATACCGCTGTTCTCTTAGCATCAGGGGTAACTGTAACTTGAGCCCACCATAGAGTAATAAATAAATCACGAACAGAAACCATTCAAGCCCTTCTTCTTACAGTAGCTTTAGGAATCTACTTCACTTTTCTCCAAGCAGGAGAATACATAGAAGCTCCATTTACCATTGCAGATAGAGCCTACGGCACATTATTTTATGTATGTACAGGCTTTCATGGGCTTCACGTACTAGTAGGCACAATATTCCTATCTGTATGCTTAATCCGAACATTTCTATATCATTTTTCAGATGGGCATCACTTTGGATTTGAAGCAGCAGCATGATACTGACATTTTGTAGATGTGGTTTGAATTTCCCTATACTTATCAATTTACTGATGAGGTTCTTAATATTGTAAAATAGTGTACGGAGCACGAAAGTCTTTGATCCTTTAAGCCTTGGTTCAATTCCATGATTTACAAATGACTTTGTCTCTAATTTTATCATTAATAACTACCCTTACTCTTTCCCTAATACTCTCTTTTAACCCTGTAACTCAAGGTATTTTTATTCTCTTAATTTCTCTAACTGCCACTGCAATCCTTCTCCTAATATCCTCCTGATACGCCATTATTATATTTCTGATCTATATTAGAGGAATATTAGTAATATTTGCCTACTTCTCCGCCACTTCACAAAACTCAAAACTCGAAATCAGATTTTTATTTCCTTCAATAATCTTTATATTTTTAGTATCTTTAATAATCTTCATTCTAATACCGCCTCATCTAAATTCAAATTTTTTTCTTTCTCTCTCTAATTCTCAAAGAGATTTATTTACTTCTCCCAACATCCCTATCTTAACATTCCTAATCTCTACTCTATTTCTTGCTCTAATCTGTATTGTAAAAATTTGCTCCAAAGATAAAGGACCTTTACGTCCATTTATCTTTTATGTTTAAACCCCTCCGAAAATCAAACCCCGTCTTAAAAATTCTCAATACCGCCCTAGTCGATCTTCCGGCACCTATTAATCTCTCAACTTGATGAAACTTTGGCTCCCTCCTAGGACTTTGTTTAGTACTACAAATTGCCACAGGCCTATTCTTATCTATACATTATGCTTCAAACATAGACATCGCATTTTCCTCTGTAATTCATATCACCCGTGATGTAAATTTCGGCTGATTTATTCGTGCTCTCCACGCCAACGGAGCATCTGCATTTTTTCTCTGTATATACCTTCACATAGGACGAGGTCTTTACTACTCCTCATTTAAATTAAAAGAAACATGAAACATTGGAGTAGTCCTATTTATTCTAACTATAGCTACAGCATTTGTAGGATATGTTTTACCCTGAGGACAAATAAGATTTTGGGGAGCTACTGTAATTACTAATCTATTTTCTGCCATCCCTTACATTGGACAAGATCTAGTCCAATGATTGTGAGGAGGATTTAGAGTTAGAAATGCCACACTAAATCGCTTTTTTGCCTTTCACTTCCTTCTTCCCTTTATTCTAGCTGCTATATCTGCAATTCATCTTCTATTTCTACACCAAACTGGGTCTAATAATCCACTAGGCCTTAATAGAGACTCTGATAAAATTCCATTTCATATTTATTATTCTGTTAAAGACATTGTAGGCTTTATTGTACTTCTAATAGCCCTTATCTCTTTCTGTTTACTTTGCCCCAATCTTCTAATTGATCCTGACAATTTTCTTCCTGCCAATCCGCTAGTTACTCCTCCCCACATTAAACCAGAATGATATTTTCTTTGAGCCTATGCTATCCTCCGCTCTATTCCTAACAAACTTGGAGGAGTATGTGCTATATTTTTAGCTATTCTATTAATATTTGTACTTCCATTTACTCCTCAATTACGTCGAGGAAATCAATTTTATCTTCCTAATCAAATCCTATTTTGAATATTTACAGCCAATTTCCTTCTCCTTACATGAATTGGAGGCTGTCCCGTTGAAAATCCATTTATTTCTATAGGGGCTTTATTTACAGCCTTTTATTTTCTCTTTTTCATCTTAAATCCTATTCTATTCATCCTATGGGATTCACTTCTATCCTCATCCAAATATAACTTTAAGTTAAATTAAACTAAAGGTCTTCAAAACCTTCAATGGAAATATCCAAGTTATGATGATAATAGACATCTTCTCATCTTTCGATCCAGGACTTAGAAATATTAATTCTACTCTCTTCTGAGTTCCAGTTCTTCTTATTCCGTTTATCTTAAATTTAAGACTATGAATTTTACCCACTCGAATGTTCTGACTCTCCTACAGCCCAATTAATCTAATCTTTCTTCAACTCTCTCGCACCTCCAGGATTCACTTAAAAGGCCTATCCTCTTTAGTTTCTCCCTTATTCATCTTTGTTATATTTACTAACTTTATAGGTCTCGTTCCTTATATATTTAGAGCTTCAAGTCACCTACTTTTTACTCTCTCCCTAGCTCTACCCCTTTGACTCTCTCTCATTATATCAGCATTAATATTTTCCCCTTCCTCTTTCGCAGCTAGACTTCTTCCAAGAGGAGCACCAACATGATTAAATCCTTTCCTAGTATTAATTGAAACTATTAGAATCTCCGTCCGTCCCCTAACTTTAGCTTTTCGATTAGCAGCTAATATAAGAGCAGGTCACATTGTTCTAAGCCTAGTAGGACTTTACGCTACAACAGCTCTCTTTACTAACATTTCCTCTTTCTTACTACTCCTGATAATTCAAACAGGCTACTTTTTATTTGAAGTAGCTATCTGCTCTATTCAAGCCTATATTTTCTGTCTACTTATTTCTATATACGCTGATGACCATCCATTATAACCTTAAGTCAAACAAATAGCATAAATTATGCATTACGGTTTCGGCCCGTAAAGCGGAACTCTCCTTTGTTTTTATTTTTATATAAATCAATATATATATATATATATATATATATATATATATATATATTAATA